AAAATCTCGGATTTTTTAGTTCATAATGTATTTCATGAATCTAAGTGGAATAAGCAAAGTGGATTCCTTGTTGGTTAGTCGAGTTCCAATGAAAACCACACAATTGAAGGAAATGTCCGAATTTGCTATTTAGAAAATCAATAAACTAAGGTTTTGTCGTTCTAGATATCGGATTCAACGGAAACAATTACAGCAGTAGGGGGGGAAATCAAAAAACAAGTCGAGCAAAATTATACAAAGTTATATATAAGTTGCTACCCCCCCCCTTAGTCTTTCTTTAATTGAATTTCGTTTGATTAGACGGAAGTTACTTAAAAACTTCCGCTTTCTTTAAAAGATTCTGAACAGTTCCTGTGGGTTGAGCACCTTTTTCAAGGAAATATAGAATAAGAGGAACGTTTAAATAAGTTTGATTCTTCATTGGATCATAAAACCCCACTTTTCTAAGATCTTTTCCTTCTCTTCGGGATCGAACATCAATTGCAACGATTCGATAGACGGCTCATTGGGATAAATGTAGATGACCAACACCCCCCCTAGAACCGTATAGGAAGTTTTCTCCTCGTACGGCTCGAGAAAAATGATTTGCTTCGAAGTTTTGTCTATGTATGCAATTCTAATAAATTAAATGACAAATGGGCCTAGAAAATCAATTAGACTCTGATTTCAGTCTTTTTTCCTTCCTGAAAATGAAAAAGAAACCATTCGTACTCATAACTCAAGTTGGATAACTCTCAAATAGCTCAAAGGAAAAATCTTTAGTCACTTTCATTTATTGAGTGGTCTTTAACCCCTTTTGTTTGTCTTTTGTCTCGTTTCAAATTCTATTTGGATTCTTTAGTCTGATCCAATTAGTGAGACTATCGAGACAATTAAAAAGGTCTTTCCTTGTTCTTAGATCCTTTATCCTTATTTTAAATCATTGGGTTTAGACATTACTTCGGTGCTTCTTAATCCTTTCAAAGTGGCAGCAACATACCCCTTATTTTGTTTTGATTTCTTTCTATCAAAGAATCCTACGGACAGTTGATTCACGTGTGATACACTTTGAATCGAAAAAGTTTGCTAAATTCTAACAAGTCTTGCTTTTGAATTGGAAACTTGCTCGAATTGGATCCTTTCGATTTCTATATATGGAAGATACGTTTACGAAGTTGTTCCGATTAATTGGCATTAACCCTAGATCCTTGCCCCCGAGAAATGAATTAATCCTTTCTACTCGAGCTTCATCGTGGACTATTTACAACCCAACAAAAAATCGAGTGTAACAGAACAAACAATGTCGAGCCAAGAGCACTCTCATCCTTAGATAAATCGAAAATGGTGGATGGAAAAATCCACAATGGATCGTGTCCTTCAAGTCGCACGTTGCTTTCTACCACATCGTTTCAAACGAAGTTTTAACATAATATTCCTCTAATTTGGAACCGGTATGGAATTGATTCAATTATGGAATCATGAATAGTCATTGGTTCAGTTGTACATAGACATCGTAATCTAGGCTTTTTCTTCTATATATGATAATATGATATGAAACGATTTTTCTGAAAAAGTCTTAGCAAGACAGCATCTTTCACATACATAAATAATATATAGATAATATAGATAATAGCAAGAAATCGAAATATATAAACGAATAACTCTTTTAATCTGCATCTTCAAGTGACTCAACAGGATAGATTAAACGATTTCCTACTTTTTGAGTACCAAATAAAGATTCCACTTACAAGCAATCATTAAAAATATTTAATAAAAATAGTTCTAATTGAAATTGAAAAAGTTTCCTATTTAGACATCATTATTTAATTTGATTATTTAATTTGAAGAAAATTGGACAATAAGCATGACGTTTGATCTTCATAGGAAGATAAGTCTTTCTTTTTGAATTGACTCATCACTTTTAAATAGATAAAAGAAAAGAAAAACGAAATCCAATTTTTTTTCATGAGATGGATAAAAAAATGATCTAAGTTCAGATTTGAATCTTTATTCTTTTCGTCTGATTACGAAAATCAAATTACGAAAATCAAAAAAATAAGGAGGGTTTTTCGTATCTATCAGATAGACTGAAGAGTTGTCACTGTTATAGATATTCTATTCTATAATATAGAATTTAAATAATTTAAGGTATCAAAAATCTTTTTCACAAAAACCGAAAAATTATTGTCATTGAAATAGAACGATACATACCATATAAGCGAAATATTTCCTCATTTTATATATTTTAGATGATATATATTTATAGATTTTGTTTAACATGGGATTAAGTAATATTTCACAATAATCGACTCTTATCATAAAGTGAATAAAAGGGTGATAGGGGAAATCACCCCTGCCTCAATTGTTCTGTAAATTTCCAATTTTTACTTAGAACCAAACACGAAATACCTAAATAAAATGAGATTCAAAGAAAATATATCGACTCCATAACATATTTCTATATGATATGTAACTTGATCATTTGTTAATGAGATTCGAACAGACACAGATATTAAAATAA